GTCGTCAATTGACAGTTAGGGCTCAATATAATATTGACAGTTAGGGCTCAATATAATATAATTTGATTTGATATGACTTTGATATGATTTAGGGCTCAATAGAATTCCCAAATCAGACTTTGGTAAATCATTTTTTTCATCTCCTGCTGATTCAGAGGTACCGTCTCTTGGATCCATTGTATAGTTTAATGGTAAAGTTTGATTACCATTAACCCCCAGAAAAGTGAACGAGTTTTTCGGTTTGATTCATATCCTATTCATCTTCTAAAGGTGTCCCTCGGCTGATTTCTATTTTATATTAAGTTTAAGGTGGCCTTAGGCCTTATTCCCTATTGTATTTGTATTGTGTAGTGCTTTTTGATTTCCTAAAGGTGGCCGGCCTCAGCAACTATTATTTCTAGTTTATTTATGAATAAAGGTGGCCATAGGCCCCTATGGTCCATTGGTGCCCCTATGGTCCAGTGGTTACGACCTCTCTCTTTCACGGAGAAAACGAGGGTTCAAGTCCCTCTAGGGGTATACCAAGACCATAGGAGTAGGATTTTATCAAAAGTGAAATGGATTTGTCAACTCCTCAGTCTATCCGTGGCAGTTTGAGTTGATTATGGAACGTCTAATTAGGCGTTGGGTCGATGCCCGAGTGGTTAATGGGGACGGACTGTAAATTCGTTGACAATATGTCTACGCTGGTTCAAATCCAGCTCGGCCCAACAATTCGCCAATCTACTATCAGATGGTAGAACCCTCTTGTTCTTAAGAAATACCTGATAAGAGAGAAGAAAAAAGAATCCAAATTTTCTGCTAGATCTCCTCTTATTTCCCTGGGATTGTAGTTCAATAGGCAAGAGCACCGCCCTGTCAAGGCGGACGTTGCGGGTTCGAGCCCCGTCAGTCCCGACGGATCCAATAAGTACATCAATTAACCTCTCCATTTTATGTGAAATGAAAGAAGGGACAAAGAGCATAATTTAATTCCGAAGGGGTTTCCCCTCTTTTTTTCAGGATTCTGTCGAAGAAAGAACAAACTCTAAACTAAAATGAAAATAATTAAAATAGTGAAGTTGATAGAATATTCCATCTTTTCTCCCGCGACTCATCTTTCTCATACTTCTTTGTCTTCCAAAGAAAATGGGATCATTCAAATTTACAACCTAATTCCTCTTTTTTTCCACTTCGCTTGTATTGTTTGTTGGGGTTTTGTAGTTAAGTTAATGGAAACGGACGAGGATACTTCATTTGATGGTTCTACACGGAAGACCTAAGGTAAGTTATAGAAAAGAAAGAACAGAAAAGAAGGATAAAATAAATAAAGGAATTTTTGATTGGTCCGGGAATCCCATCTTGGATTCGGTATGGATAAAAGATCTTCGTATGTTATACTATTCAATTCTCGACGACGAATTTATTTAATAGCTCAGATATTGTTATTCATGATATTGATCCGATTCAAGATCATCGATAGGTAATGCATTCATTGAATTGACAGGTGAAAGATTTATCATCTCTATGGGATTAAATCCCGAGTTATTGTGAAATAAAAAAACGATGAGATTGAGATTATGGAAGTAAATATTCTTGCATTTATTGCTACTGCACTGTTCATTTTAGTTCCTACTGCTTTTCTACTTATCATTTACGTAAAAACAGTCAGTCAAAATAATTAATTACTTGAAATGAAACTTGACTTCTGAGTTCTTATCAATAGTTGAAGAAATCAAATCAAAAGGATTCTTTTTTCGCGTCTTAAATGAAATCAACGGACTATAATGGGCGGTATTCTATGAGATCCGAGAGTATGGTAAGAAATTTCTTTCTTACCATACTCTCTATTACTGTTATAGTAGTGTATAAAGTTGTACTTGACTTTCTAATAAAGTTGGTATACTATATTAGCTTCTATCTATATCTACAATATATGTAGTGATTAATCCATATATGGAATTAACGTAGGACCCAATTCTCTTTCTTTCTGAAATAATTGTTTTACTGTTATACAATACATTTCTCCACTAGAATCCAATGGAATTTCGAAATGAATATATTTTGAATTGAAATAATTTTCAAATCAAATCAAAAATGCGTTGCAGAACGATCTATAAAACAATTGATACTGTTTCATTCCTCAACTAAATTAGTAGTGCTTCTAAAGTCCACTTCTTCCCCATACTACGAGTGAAAGGGAAAATGTAAAGACTACCATTAAAGCAGCCCAAGCGAGACTTACTATATCCATGTCAATTATGTCCCTTATCTTTATGATAGAAATATTCCATTATTGTATTGCTCACTAATAATAGTAGAATCCATGGTCCAGAGTCAAAAAGGGATTCTGGCCCAACACTATTGATGAACCAATCAAATAAATCCATTTCTAAAAAATTACTATATGATTTCTAATCGGGAAAGACTAAACACAAGTAAAATACACAATGATGCTACAAAGGAATGTTACTAATGGAACATATAGTAAAAAAAAAGAGGGCCCATTCTTTGTTGCTCTTCAACTTCAAAGATCAATTGCTATCTATTACATACTTTTATTTCCTATTTGATCTAATCCGTACCCTTTCCCGATTGTCTCAGTGATTGAATGCCTGAACACTCAGAGATTCTCGCGAGTCTATAATATGTAGATTACATAAAGGACTTTCCACAACTAGTTAGCCGCCGGCTATGCCAATGAAATTCAAGACCCAATCAGTAGATATTACATTAGCAGTAGAAGGGAATCGGGAAGTCTTGCTTCGACCATTATAATATAATCTTTCTTTGAATTTTAGATTGAAAGATTTCCAATCTTTTACAAAATCCCCAGAATAGATGTTTAGAATCAACTAAGTATCAACAATCCCCTTATTCTGTTCTACACTAAAATGGGGAAATTTTGGGTGATTTATATCAGCAGATAAGAGATTTTGATTCGTTTGTTGATGAGGCGGCACCCGGATTTGAACTGGGGAAAAAGGATTTGCAGTCCCCCGCCTTACCACTCGGCCATGCCGCCAAAACGATACACAATAGGATAAAATTTTCTGGGTTGGATTACTAAACTTTAGTTTATTGTACTTGCATCCCTTTTTTAATTTAATCCTTTTGCTAAATTTATAAAAATTCTAAAAGAAACCCCTTTCCCCTTTTGATTGTAGTTGATCCACCCCTTCGAATGCCGAAAAACTTCCCCTCATTTTTCTATTGAACAATCAAATGTATATTTTCATTCAAAAAAGCCAAAATTTATGACAAATGGGAACCCTTAACTATTCGTTGACTGAGAATTCCTGAAGGATTCTTGGATTTGAATCTAAAATCGGGTTTGCCGAATGAAATAAGAAACTACAAAACATACTTAATTGATTCTTTTGAATCAAAAATCCTTCTCAATTTCTATTATAACAAAAATGATAAGTATATGTAAACCCCACAATGGAAATTCTTACACAGATACCAAATTGGGTATCTTATTTAGAGTATGTTTCCTATACCTATAAATAAAGGGAATTCGTTGGAACAAAAAAAGGCCCGGCTGGGTATTGACCGGGCCAGGCCCAAAAGGCACTTCGAACAAAATAAAAGCAATAAGGTCTTCTTTATTTATCTTTCTATTTGGATCTTTCGAGCATCTAAATGGAATTCCTAATTATATAATAACGATAAAGAATGTGAAAGAAATACTTTCTTTAATCCTTACTTGATGTGTAATGTAACATAGTAATTATCTTTTTCAATTGGGAGAGATGGCTGAGTGGACGAAAGCGGCGGATTGCTAATCCGTTGTACGAGTTATTCGTACCGAGGGTTCGAATCCCTCTCTTTCCGTTTCCGTTGATGACTTTCTATTTTTTTCTTTCAAATTTCGCAAACCCCTTTTGATTTTTTTCCTAGTTAAACGTATGGAATATAGAAAATAAAATCTTAAGAAAATTGGAAAATTAAGTAAGAAAAACGAAAATTTTATTTTATTCTTCACGTCCAGGATTACGTCCTGGATCATTGGATAGGAATCCAAAGATGAAGAGAGAAACAAAGAATATTACTACTGTGTAAACGAAAAGTTTGAGAGTAAGCATTACACAACCTCCAAGATCATTTTTTGAAAAAGAAAAACGAGAAAAGATAATAGATCCTCCATTTTTATATCACATATCCTATTTTGACACCAAGAAATGAATTCTAGAAATAGAAAAGAATGTTCAGAAATTCAAATGAAGTTGAAATTTGTAATAAGAGTCTTTGATTACCACAAATCACTTTCATACCCACAATTAGATATTCTAAGGGACCCTAACCTAATAAGGTCTTTCGCCGGAAAAAGGATTAGAATCGGGAAATGGGGCGAGCGGAATTTCTCGCGGCTATCCAAGAATTTCAATGTTTGAATTGAAGGTTCATACTCCCAGACTTATTTGATCTTATCAATTGTTAGAATTTTTATCGAATAAATCATGAATTTTCTAGGATAGTATTCAAGATCTTATCGAAAACTTACAGCAGCTTGCCAAACAAAGGCTAAAAGAAAAAAGAACAGAGGTATGACTGGCATAACATCTACGATTGGATTCAAAAAAGCATAGGCTTCGGGCAATTTGGCGAAGAAAAGACTACTCGGATAAAGGGTAGAATTAAGACAGATCAAACTAAAGATATTAAGCATAACAGACATTTTGTTCGTCGAGATAATTGCATTTTGATTGAGTTATTGATATAAGGAAAAATGAAGAAAGTAAGGTAGACAAAAAAATCCTTCTTTTTCCGCTCAATCAAAAATCCTCCAATCCTCAAAGGAGAATAGAAGAAATCATACTTTCATACAATATCTTAATTGAATTATATGTAATGATCAATAAATTCAGTTGAATTCTAGATATACACATGTCAAAATCCTAGCACGAATCTAGAATCTATAATATATTCTATAAAGAAGAAAGATTTTCTCTAGTCTATAGATAGTTGGACTGGAATTGACGAACACTTCATACCAATATTATTCTTTATTAGTATTAGTGTCGAATAAAAATAGAAATGGGGCGTAGCCAAGTGGTAAGGCAACGGGTTTTGGTCCCGCTATTCGGAGGTTCGAATCCTTCCGTCCCAGAGCATATCCATTGTATCCGAATACATCTTTTTTGTTCAACAAGGTTCTGTTTCAAGGTCTAATTCTAATATTGTATAGAATATTATTCTTCTTTCTTTTTTGATTTTGAATGATTCTTTTCGGAATCATATCTCATTTTTTCACAAACTGAACTAAATTGAGTTCAAATGACATGCAAATGTAACTGAATCCTTTTGTGATCCAGATAAAGATAAGATGGGACATATATCACAGTTGCAGAAAGATTACTTAACCTCAGGTTAAACAAAATATAAAAATACATATAAAACGAGGAAGTGCTTAGCCTATAGGTATGTATTGTTATCCTATATTCAGTGACAATAGTCTTTCTATTTTTGTGAAAAATAATTTGCATCCCTAAAATATTCAAATTTAAATATTTAACTTTAAATATTTAACAATGATATTTCTTTTTATTGTTCGATCTATTTAGCTTATTTGCTTTAAATCATTGACAATTCTATTCGAAAAGAAACAGAAATATTTTTTTCTTATGATAATCAAATGTAGTCTTTACTGTAAAAAGTAAAACTTGACTCAAATAATGATGTCGAAGTAGGAAACTTTTTCAATTATCAAGATTTGTAATGATTCCTTATGGGTTGAATCTTTAGGAAGTTGGAAATGGGTCAGTCTATCTTATTGAGTCACTTGAACAGGCAGAGTCAAATAGAATTTCTTTATTCGTGTTATTTCTGTTAGTTATGTTATTTCTATATTTTGATTTCTGGATATTTCTGTTAGATATTTTTTTGAGATAGAGATTTATAGAAAAAGTTGCGTTCATACAAAAAAAGCCCAGGTCTTGCTAAGATTTCTTCAGAAAAATCTTTATTATCTATTATTATCAAAAATCTTTATTATCTATGTAGCTAAGAAAAAATATAAATGACTATGTCTCTGTACCGACTGAACCAATGACTATTCATGATTCCATAATTGAATCAATTCCATACTGGTTCCAAATTAGAGGAATGTTATGGTAAAACTTCGTTTAAAACGATGTGGTAGAAAGCAACGTGCGACTTGAAGGACACGATCCGGTGTGGATTCTTATTCTTACATCCACCATTTTATTTTATATAGGAATGAAGGTGCTCTTGGCTCGACGTCGTTTGTTCTATTCTACTAGAACCCTTCTTTTTTTATTGGGTTGTAATGTAAATAGTTCATGATGGAGCTCGAGTAGAAAGTATTTATTAATTTCTCAGGGGCAACGATCTAGGGTTAATGCCAATCAATAAATTGGAACAACTTCGTAAGTATATCTTCGATATAGAAATCGAAAGAATCCGATTCGAGCAAATTTTCAATTCAAAAAAATTGTTGGAACCGCAAAAACTTTTTTGATCCACAGTGTATCGCGCACGAATCAACCGTCGGTATGATTCTTTGATAGAAAGAAATCACAAAAGGGGTATGTTGCTACCATTTTGAAAGGATTAAGAAGCACCGAAGTAATGTCTAAACCCAATGATTTAAAACAAAGATAAAGGATCCCAGAACAAGGAAACACCGCTTCAATTGTCTCACAGATCCGAATAAAGAATCCAAATAGATTTTCAACGAGACAAAAAAAAGGGGGGGTTAAAGACCACTCAATAAAAAAATATCTTAATTTTCTTTAATATATTTGAGAATTATTGAACTTGAGTTATGAGTACAAATGATTTTTTAGTTTTCAGGAAGGAAGCTAAATAAAAATGACTATGAGTTAAATTATAGGCTAATTTCTTTTACGGATTCCTTTACTATTTATTATAATTTTATCCATAGACAAAACTTCGAATCATTTTTTCTCGAGCCGTACGAGGAGAAAACTTCCTATACGGTTCTAGGGGGGGGTTCTTTTTCATCTACATCTATCCCGATGAGCCGTCTATCGAATCGTTGCAATTGATGTTCGATCCCGAAGAGAAGGAAGAGATCTTCGGAAAGTGGGTTTTTATGATCCGATCAAGAATCAAACTTATTTAAACGTTCCCGCTATTCTCTATTTCCTTGAAAAAGGCGCTCAGCCTACAGGAACTGTTCAGGATATTTTAAAAAAGGCAGAGGTTTTTAAGGAACTTTGCTCTAATCAAACGAAATTCAATTAAATTAAGGAAATAAAATAAATTAAGGAAATAAAAACCAATTCAATATTAAATTAAGGAAATAAAAACTAAGGGTAGGATAGTGATTTCTATATCATTTTGGATATCTTTTCTATACTATGTTTTTTTATTTCCTTCTTTTCTTGCTCTATTAGTATCTATTTATCATTGCTTTTATAGAATCTTTTTCTAATGAAAACCTTATTTGATTGATCCTCACAAAATCGAAAATTCTGGCATTACCTGCAATCGGGTGGTTTTCATTCGAATTCTAATACCAAGTAAGAAACA